CCAGTGGTCTCGGTCGTTTTGTTCGGGCATTTTCCATTTGGCGCACCTTCCGACTCTGAGGTTGACTCAGATCTTGTTTTCGGGGATGAGTATGGGTGGGCTTCCAGCTATCCTTAATCTATATTTTATTGTGTTAACCAAATCAGCAACGTTTGAACCAGGTAAATTACCAACTAAATCCACACCTGTGTATTGGCTTATCACTTCACTTACAGTTTCGAATCCGACGATTATATTGGATTCTGAAGCAGTCTATTCCCAAGCTAAATCCACTCCAGTGTATTTGATTAACACATATAGTTTCTTAATGTTAGCCTCACATGTGTTCCGCAAATCCTCATCATCCGTATCTGGGAATCTATATACTAATTCAGGTTAAATGCTTTTCCCAAACCCCTTCTTCATATGCAGCTTCCCCATTCCTGATGCCTATTTACCCTCTGTAGGGCTCTACTAGCGCCCGCGTCTTCGTCTTCTGGAACAGTTTCTTTTCTTCTAGTGGTCTCTGTCGTCAGAAATTCTGTTCTTTAAATGGATCTCCTGCCCGGGAATCTTTTTTCAGGTAACGGCATTGGCTATCGGTCTGTCGTCTTTCCATTCCTTCACTCAAGAACTAAAGGTAAAAACATCAAGAAAAGGTTGCTTGCTCCATACCATAACATAACATAAGTGGTTGATGGCGGTTTTACGCCGTCTCCCTACTGATGGCACATTCGACCAATTAAGACCTTTATACCGTTTAGTCGGTTTTAAGGAGTCTTATTGTTTCGATTTAAAGTCAGCAACCGATAGATGGCCTCGGTCATTTCAATTACATATGCTTGGATTAATGTTTGGTTATTCTAGGGCCGAATCCGTTGTGGGTTCGTGTCTTGGTGATAGCGTCTTCTCTCTACTTCCTCCATTAGTCAAGAGGAGTAGTAGTGTTGACTTTGTCACAGGACAACCCTTGGGATACCTGGCTTCCTGGCCACTCTTTACCTTTAAGCCATCACTTTGTTGTGTGGCTGGCGGCAGAACTGGTTTATCCAGGAGTAGTAACTCCATTCCGAAATTCTGCAATCTTAGGTGACGATATAGTCATCTTGGACTCGCTAGTTGCTGCCAAATATAGCGAGTTGTTGGACGACCTCGGTGTTAAAATAGAACCAATGAAGTCTTTATCTCTCGAATCGGCGCTCTTGAGTTTGCAAAACGATTATGGGTCCGCGGAGGATAAATAAAGTCACCTATTTATCTCCGTTTAGCTCTCTTGACTCGTTCACCCTTTGGTCTAGTTGCCTTCGGGCTTAAGTATGGAGTGAAACGTTTCTCCACACTGGCTCGTTTAGGCGGCGCAGGCTATAGGGTAGCAGGCTCGTGTGATCGGACCGACACTGGGAGCGCATTCGCGTAATGTTTGGGAAGCCCGGCAAGGGCTTACAGCGCCTTTAGAGTTCTGGCTTGGAAGGGGTTATCCCCTCAATCCTTACCTCAAAGGTCATCTTATTTTTTTATTACGTACACTGCTTAAACCAAGGGAACTAAAAGTCATTCCAGAAGACTTAATGTCTGAGGATGATTTGCAGTTTTTGGAGCGCACGATGCTTAGGCATTGGGTACTTCAGTGGTTAAAGCTTGTGTCGTGGTACTATACTGTACTGGCTTCGGATTATGTTACTATTGAAGAAGCCCTTTCAGGCCCCGTAGTAGCAACAGATTGGCGTGCCCAGAAGGACGTCAACTCTGCTCTCCTAAAGTATGGTTTACTTTGGAAGATTGACGATCGGATCGCCCCCCTTGGTTTGCTGTATTAGTTCCTTTTCGGGTTATTTGGGTGGACTCCTTCTCGGATGCAGTGGTCGCGACGGTGTCATGTTCTGTACTGGTACACTTACTAGTATAGTCTCAGGGCATACTTTGGTTCAGCAGGCCGGTGTAACACAACCGACTGCTGGTAACTATGACCGTTGGCTTATATGTCGACCCTGAGTGGTACGGCCGGTCCCAATCTGCGTCCCGGGGTGCCGATCCTGCACCACACACCCAGATGAAGTCAAAGTAATGTAATAACCAAGATCAGCAAGTTGACCGACAGACAAGAAACTTAAGGATAACTGAGGAACATGATATACTGCATCAAGAGATAAACGACCAGATGGATCAGAAGAGCGAGTCACAGATCCAACCTGACGAACAGGAACAAAAGCACCACTAGCTGTAAGAACAGAAATAGATGAGGATGGTGTGACAGAAGAAGTAAGAACTGTGCTATTAGGAGTCATATGATGGGTCGCTCCTGAATCAAATCTCCAGTATAACTTAGAAATACCTGGAGGGAGACCTGCAGTCCTCTGCCTTGGTCACCTGCTTTGTGAGCGAGAAGAGTAATCTTTTATTGGGGAAAGCCGGGCTCTCATTATGACTCCAGCCTCCACGCATGAAATGTTGGCATGCATGTTCCGACATCCATCGTCTATAGTGCTTTTTCCGATCATTCAATGTCGCAACCTCTGAGAAGGATCCATCTTTGTCTTGGTTAGAAAAAATGGAAGATGTCGAGGTACCAGGAGTCTTTAGGTTTTGACTCCTTATCAACGAGCTCAGCTAGAAGGACCTATGTGACCTCCCTCCGTCTTGATTGAGAAGCTTTTCCTCTCTCTCCTCGTGACGAGAGGGTTGTAGGTGGAGCTTCTCTCGCGGGTACCCCAAGCTTTAGAAAAAAAAAGAGTTCTGCATCTCTCCGGGGCTGGGGGAACAAATAGGCGTGTGGAAGAGGGAGAGAGGGGGGGCTACGAGCCCTCTCCCGTTGTTGTTCCCGGACTACCCATCCCTTCCTTCCCCTTCGCCCGGCCCGGTGAGATCATCTTTTTCGAACGAAGTGAAGTGATAGGAAGAGAAGACTGCTGGCGGGAGATTTCTATTCATTAAAGGCCCTTGTATAGCAAGGGGAAACCGAAAGTGCGCTCCTGCGCACCAGCTGAAGAAAGGTGGAATCTTACCTTATTATTATGAAAAGGGGAAGGGGAAGGGTCTTATCTCTCGAAAGCAGCATAAGGAGTTGCTTATCGTGAATCCGGAAATGAAATTGCAGCAGATTTTGCTCAGTAGGTTGCCCTCCTTGTTTTGTTAGCTATGATTAGTAAATAGTATATATAATAGTAATAGTAAATTCTACGCTCCCTGGTTCAGGTCTTTCCTCTTCCTCAGTTTCCGGCCGGGATGAAGAGGTTTATACTTCCGCCCTCAATATACTTTCCCATTGGGGCTTGGCCCCCTTTTTGAAAGGACTCAATTCCAATCGATTAAAGACTAGGAATGGTATTTTTAAAAAATAAAATGTTGATCCAGTAAAGTAGTGCCCCCTCTGCCGTAAGGTTGAGCCCGCTTTCGCTTACTGTGCCTGGGACATCCTGATTTGATGAAAATCCAATGAAAGGGGTTTAGCAACCTTTTTTTATTATGTATGTCCCATGCCCTGCCCCAGCTGAGATGTTGATCTAACCCTTCAAAATGAATCCGTTTTGTCAGAAAGGTATGTGATTCGTGTCTCTTCGAAGGTTGGTTTCGATTGGCTGCTTTGTGTTCAGTCTGTTGTTATTCCAGACTGGAAATAGAACTCAGAAAGCTTCACCTTGACAAGTCCGTAGCTCTTTTGGAAGCCATAACTACGAACCCCCATAGCAAGGTATACAGCACCGCTATGATAAATCCCAGTCCAGTAACCTGGGGAAGGAAGAGGTGAAATTCCTTAGAAACGACTGGGAGCTCTAGCCCATTTCTATTTCCAGGGGACTCCCGAGAAAGAGAAAGGATCAAGCTCCAAAATTCCTGCGAGCAGCCAGCGGGGATCGGGGAAACGGGAGAAGAACGGCTTTGTGCCATTAGAATCCTTTTCTGCCAGATAGCCTTGACCTAGCTTCCCGGAAGAATCTCCGGAGCTTAGAAGCACTCTTTGAGACTCTGCCCGCCCTTATGAGAAGGAGTCAAGAAGATAGGAGGGAGGATAGCTATGATCCTGCCAAGGTTTTTTCAAAAATACAACTTTAGGCTAACTAAAATAGCTTTTAGAAAGCTGGAAGCGAGGAATCCTAGTAGTTCTAGGTCTCCGTTTTCTTCAGGTAAAGTCTCCGAATATAGCTGTTACTAATAAGGTAGAAAAGCAAGGTTAGCTGTCGGTTTGGTAGTAAGCAACATCGGAAGGTAGCAGAACGAAGTATTGCGAATGCAATAGTCCCAGCTGCCAGAGTTTTTTAGAGACTGAAGCAGGTCGAGAGCCAGACAGGCTAACGAGCGAGTATAGTTGCTTCAAGGATATGAAAAGGAACCGCTGCTAGGAGGACTGTCCTCACTGAACCTGAAAAGATATTAAATAAATTCGTCCGGGGAAGTGAGATCATTTTTTTTCCAAGGCGGTTGCCCAAGACGTGATGAAGGGAAGGAATTTAGCGAACAAGTTATAGCACTCTCCTGAGAATTAAGAGGGGAAAAAGCCACAACTGGATGATAGCAAGCCTGGGCACGTCGGGAAAAAGAGCGCTGCCTATTCATGTTCAGGTACGAAGTGTGAGTTCTTAAAAAACGAATAAACGAACTCGACCAGGATAGTAATGGACTCAGGTTTTTTTCTTATAGTAGAATGAAGATCGAGTGAAGGCCTTTGAAAAATGCAAAAGCTTCAGGAGCCAGGAGAAAGGAAAGAATAGTGACTTCCTGGGAGGAGGCGTAGGTGATAGGAAGCTAATCAAGGACAGGCTAAGGATTCGAACAGCCCGTGGGACCTTCAAGGAAGAAGTGAGATAAGCTAGGATGCATGTGATAGAGTAATCCCTAGCGAGTATAAGTGGATCAGCGCTTCTTTCTTACCCTTAGCTAAGCAGTGCCCTTCATTCAGGGGTTCAAGGATCGGTATCGAGATAGCAGTTCGAGGAATCCCTGACTTGCTTTCAGGTATGAAACAAATAGCAGTCCAGGTCTATAAGTAGGAAGGCTCAAGGAAATGCGAAGTATAGAGAGTCTAAGATAAGCTAAGATCGAGACTCCCAGATACCAACGAGCGGGATTAGCCTCGGTACGTCCATAGGTAGTGGAGTGTCGCGAATTCACCGGATGTTTCCTTGAGTGACTTCTTTTCTACATCAGTCTATGAGATAGAATAGAGGATCAGACGCGAATCGAGTGAGCTCATTTGCTTTGGTCTTCCCTGGAAGATCTATGATTTGATAGCAGAGAGGGGTGTAGCTTGGAACCCGCCATGCCTTCAAGAGCACCTCCCTGGATTCCGGGGATGCTTACTAGGAGGAGTCTCTGGCATGGTTTTCTTAGTCGAGTCTGATGGTTTAACCCGGCGGATCATCGAACATAAGACTTTAGGCACACCTGGGGGAAGGACTACCTTTAATATACGCAATTAATAAACGATATCTGATAAAGAGACGAAACTAACAACTGCCGTAATGAACCTAAAGTAAAGATTTCGACATGTATTTAGCCAGGAACATTAGCAGGTACAGAGCAGACTGGACACGAAACTTTGAATACACGCCTTTTCCCCAGAGGGACCCGCTTCGTGCGAATCAGCGGCCACCAAAATAGCAGAATCGTTAGGCGTTGGTGGTGGATTGAACCTTTAATTCATTCCTCTCAAGGCGGGATAGGGGAATGCGGTCTAAAGCTCGAATAAGGCTATAAGTAGGCCGTTTTCTATTGCTATAAGGGCTGCTCGCCTTTATACGGCTTGGCTTCGCTATCGCTCCTATTCCTATGAAGCAAGCAAGTGTTTCATACTAGACCGCTAGTCAGGTTCTGCATGACCCTTATAAAATACTTACTCTCCGTACCCTTGACCTCAATATCCTTTAACATTAGGTTAAGTTTCCGGTTCCGGTAATCTCCGGTTAAACCCATTGTGTCGGTGAAGACACAATCGGTTGCTGCTCGCACTTCGTTCAAGGTATACTGGCGCGGTTCTGTCTGCAACTGATGAATTGTTGCAGCTATCGTTTCCAACTTGGCCGATGCATTTCGAAACTGCGTACTGAGCGTTCGATCCTCACGCAGCTTCTTAATATAGTCATAGTTGTGCGGGGGCTTGGATGTCTGTGGATCAGGATCCACACAAGGAACAATCCCCGTATCGTTACGGGGATCAGGCAGGTTGTTCATTCCCGACTGTTGCTCTAATTTATGTGGATTGCAGGAACGGAATCCGCTCATTCTCATTCATTGTTTAGGCCTGATCCACCTCCCGGTTAAGGGAGAAGGGCGTCTGACTGATATTTTTCTTAGTTTCGGAGAATGGATGCCATTGGGCCTTCCTGCCTTGTAAAAATATCTCGTGGACCCCATAGGAGTCAACCACAGACGATTCCGCTCTATTGTCGTCATACCCTTTGGCTTGGGTGACGCCAGCTTCTGGGAATGGTGCAACAGGAGAGGATGTTAACAGTGACGAGGTTCCTTTCTCTTAATTGATAAATAACGCATTGACCCTAATGTGTATTCTTCTCTGGTTAACCATATCATATTAGGACTCGGACTCTCGGAAGAGTGATCAACTGAGATTTATCGAAGGTTATGAGCACGTCGAAGATGTTATTGATAGAAGGGCCAGATTCAGTGCTTCCGTTCGGACTGAACTTGTACCCAGGAACTCCCTAACGGAATCCAAGGCTGAACTCTAAAGCTCGGGTAAGAATCAATCGGATGTTTGAGGGGATTTTTCAATTAATTAATCTTGAATTTTTTAAGGCCCTTACTTATCTAAGTAGTTTTGATCCCGTCTCCGGTTAAATGGATTTTGGAAAGCTTCCACGTGACATCCTCAAGTTAGTCTTCTTTTACTCTTTATTGTTGTAAGTGTTCTCGGGAATAGCATCTTTACTGATCTTTTTGAAAAGATCTTGAAATAGTTTCACTTTGAACAAGACCAGTTAAGAAGCATATCATCCTATTTCCAGTTGCGTGTCCATGCGAACCAGTTGGGCTCAAGCGAGCCATAACAGAGGAACCCGTGTTGAAACTGCCGGATCAACACTCCCTTCTCTCTATCTACTTTCTCAAGCGGCTTAGTTGCATCCTTTCTAAGGCAACAACCTTCGGTCTATAATACTGATGAGACCAGAGCTGAAAGTCAACCCCGGGGTATGAATTGAAGGCATCTTAGCTTGAGAGGAACCAGCGGGTTTATCTGTCTAAGCCAGCTTAAGCCCCTGTCTCTGTCTCTTACACCAAAAGTAAGTGACTTATTTCAAAGTCACGTAACAGCAATCGCTTTTTAAAGGATGGATCTTGGGCTAACAAGGAAAGCCAGGGGAAAGATTCTTGGGACTTCAGCTGTTAAAGCCAGTTTAGTTATAGTGGCGCCAGCCTTACATTTTTTCTAGTGCGACCCCCGAATCTCTTGCGAGAAAGGAAAGCTAACAGCCGGTGAAAGTGCTTTGTTCTCGTATGAGAAAGAAAGTTTCTCAGTCTCATAAAGCAAGCACCTCTTTCACATAAGAAAGTGGAGGCGGGCTGGGGTACGATCTAAAACGATTCCACATGAAATAGGACCGGACAATTGCCCTTCTTGAGTAATGGTAAGCGGGCTAGTCCCCGAAAATGATCGTTCATTGAAATTTAAGTTGGGGGTAAAAATCAACCAAGAAACTAGGCTGTTCAAAGCAATCTAACCACGTCAAGGAAAGAGTCAAAGTAAAGCAGGACAGGCCTCTTCTACCGATCCTGCCCCATGTTAGGATGGTGGGGCTTTGCGAACCTACCTATCTAAGTAAAAATGCTCGATTGTAAGAATAGGGACGTTCCCTATCAGACGCTTTTAAAAGATGCCTTTTCAGCCAGTTGTATAAAAGGGCCCACCCGGGGTAAAGTGTACCAATAGTCCTTTTATATTCCCCACTGGTGATCCGCCTGCCACTATGCTATTCGGGTTCGGGTAAGGATTGCCTGGTGAGATGCATACCGGCTGGGGCCATATTGCCTTTGTTGTGTAGTAGGAATTGAAGCTTTGGAATGAGGGTTTGATGATTGCCGCAGACGAGACTCTTATTTTGTATCAGTTCTACTTTCTCTTGCAGTTGAAAAGTTCTGGTCCCAATTCACCGGTCTAGCGTACCCAACAAGAAATGTCCGAGCGTGAACCCCCAGCAGCCATATAGCGTTAGCGCATACACGTTTTCTTGCTGTAGCCTATTAGACGACGTCTACGCAGTAGGATCAGAGTAAGCGAGCTCACTCGACTATAATATAAAGTTGAGGCACAAGACTCAGACTCGGTTAGCGCTCTGCCCAATAGTAATAGCATCGAAAGAACTACTGCTGGCAGGACTGAGCCAAGGGCACCATTTCCTACTATGCCAGACGTTGTGGCCGGTCTGCCCTCTCTGATCTCGAACTCTTTCTCAGAAAGAACGAAGAATCTTTGTCTTTTATGTCAGCTAATAGAAGCAGGTGTCTTCTTCTTTTATTCTTTTATTGACTGCACTCCTTCTTCTCTTCCATAAGCTTTGCTTAAGCATGTAAACAACCATAAGGAAATCTGCCCCTTATTGTTATAGCCTTCCTTAGCCTTTTTTAGCTAAGGTTATGAAATAGCTTAGTGCTTGCAAAGCACTAAGGAGAGTTCTGTTACTTCCGGGGATTAAGTAGAGGATCCCGGCTTCCCCATCTTATAACTTCGAATTAGGAGGATGCCAGAACTGGAATCCCTATTAGTCACCGATGTTGGTGCCTTTTTTAGTTCCTATTAATGTCCTTTCTTTCTCCCTTCCGTCCGTCTATCCTGTCCTGGAGTGGATTCTAGTTTTACATTTCCCTTGTAAGCATATCCTAAAGTAATCCTCGTGGAAAATGGGTCTTATTGACTTTGAAAGCTTAAAGCAAAGAAAACGAAGGAGATCTTCATTCCAGTCAGTGCAGTCAGTCCGAGCAAGACAGTAGTAAGAATAAGGAAGGAAAGTTGCTAGGGAAGTAGGCTTAGCTCTTGTGCACATCTTTTGAGGGTTTACTTGCTTACTTTCTTACTTTAACGAGTAAGGTGAGATCCTTTATCAATGCATTTCTTTCGAGATGCGAATCATAACCTAGTAAAGATATGCCCCTTGGATTCGACTTTCGGTGGCAGCGGGAAAGAGACTCCCCGGTAACTAAGGGGAACCCTTAAATGTATCTTTTCTTACATATGAAGACTTGAGGTATAATCCCTTCAACAGCTAAGAAGAAAGATTTTATTCTTACATGAATAAGGTAAAAGAGGCGAAATAGATCGAACAATAGGTTACATTCATCGATATTCTTCACAAATAGAAGATATCTTAGCCTTATGCTATGGAATACCATGGGGTTTGGATAGGACTACCAATACCAGAGGATCTACTTCTATTAATATAGATCAAACTTATCCTATTAACATAGAGGATTACCTTACATTTTATATGATATTTGAGTGGGGATTCACTAAGCCTAAGTCCTTAACCCGCTATGATGCGACGAAGACTTCCTTCTTTGTTTCCGTCTCTCCTTCATTCCAGCTCGGGTGAATCTTTTTGGTTTTGTTTTTGCCTGTCAGTCATAATTATGGTCTTATGCTTTTTACTTTTATTTTTTTAACGTCTTGCGAAGGGTTATAGTGGTTAGCCAACTTACCCGGATGTAAGACGCGTCGTCTGAGTTCCAACACGCACAGTGAAGTCTTCCCAGCAATCGGCAAAGTTCGCTCCAGTCCAGACGAAGCAGCTCGTGCTTTCACTCAACAGGAAAAGTAAGCAAAAGAGAATGGTTCGCACGACTTTGGTTGTGAGAGAGAAGGATCACTTCGACCGGGCCTTAATTACCACTCGCTCCACCTGAACCTGTATGCTTCAGAATACTGACCCAATCGAGATTGGGAAGTCAAGACTTCACAGCTAAAGCGGCCTGCGAACAATCCTTGAATCCTACTTCTCCCGGCTGACTGGCTGAGTTGCATTTGATATGGTGGGGATGAAATGGTTTTCAATAAAAGTCTGGATGTAGTTGGTGA